AAAGTCAATTCGTGGAATTTTTCACACAAGTATTCAATTAGTTCGGACTTGCTTAGTATTGAATTGGGACCAAGAAAAAAATGGTTCTATAGAAGAAGTTCATGCTTCTCTTGTTGAGGTAAGGGCAAATGATCTGATTCAAAATTTCATAAAAATTGAGTTAGTAAAGTCTAGTCTTTCATATGCGGAAAAAAGGTATGATACGGCGGGTTCGGGATTGATCCCCGATAATGGATTAGATTGCACCAATATCAACCCTTTTTTTTCGAAAGTGAAGATTTCAGTAGTTACTCAGCATAAAGCAACTATTGGTACATTGTTGAATCAAAATAAGGCTTTGATAATTTTGTCATCATTCAATTGTTCTCGAGTTGGCCCATGTCCATTCAATGGTTCGAAATATAACATCACAGCAAAAGAATTTAATCCCATAATTCTAATTAAGGATTTGTTGGGTCCCCTAGGTACTATTGTATCTAAAATAGTGAACTTTTATTCAGCTTATTATTTAATAACTCATAATCAGATCTTGGTAAACAAATATTGGATACTTGATAATTTGAAAGCGACTTTCCAAGTACTTGAAGTACTTAAATACTGTTTAATAGATGAAAATAGAAGGATTTATAATCCCAACCCATGCAATACCATCATTTTGAACCCATCCCATTTGAATTGGTGCTTTTTACATCACAATTATTGTGAAGAAACATCCACAATAATTAGCATTGGACAATTTATTTGTGAAAATCTATGTCTAGTTAAATATGGGACACATATAAAAAAATCTGGTCAAATTTTAATTGTTCATGTTGATTCCTTAGTTATAAGATCAGCTAAGCCGTATTTGGCTACTCCAGGAGCGACTGTTCACGGACATTATGGAGAAACCCTTTCTGAAGGAGATACATTAGTTACATTTATATATGAAAAATCCCGATCTGGTGACATAACGCAGGGACTTCCAAAAGTGGAGCAAATCTTAGAAGTGCGTTCGATTGGTTCAATATCGATGAACCTTGAAAGGAGAGTCGAAGGTTGGAACGAACGTATACCAAGAATTCTTGGAATTCCTTGGGGATTCTTAATTGGAGCTGAGCTAACTATAGCCCAAAGCCATATCTCTTTGGTTAATAAGATCCAAAAGGTTTATCGATCTCAAGGGGTGCAGATTCATAATAGACATCTAGAAATTATTGTACGACAAGTAACATCAAAAGTGTTGGTTTCAGAAGACGGAATGTCTAATGTTTTTTCACCTGGAGAATTAATCGGATTGCTGCGAGCAGAACGAGCAGGGCGCGCTTTAGACGAAGCGATTTGTTATCGGGCAATTTTATTAGGAATAACGAGGGCGTCTCTGAATACTCAAAGCTTCATATCTGAAGCAAGTTTTCAAGAAACTGCTAGAGTTTTAGCAAAAGCTGCTCTACGGGGGCGTATTGATTGGTTGAAGGGTCTGAAAGAAAATGTAGTTCTGGGGGGAATTATCCCTATCGGTACCGGATTTAAAAAATTAGTGCACCATTCAAGGCAAGACAAAAACATTCATTTTGAAATAAAAAAGAAAAATGTATTCAAGTTGGAAATGAGAGATATTTTGTTACACCATCGAGAATTTTTTTGTTCTTGTAGCCCAAAGAATTTCCATGACACATTAGAAAATTCATTTACGCGATTTCATAATTCCTAAGCAGAGATTTTTTCTTTTTCCTTTCTAGTTTTGTTAAATAAAAAAATGAAGTAAATAATAAATAAAAATTACGGACTATGTATCAATGATCAACCTCGTTATAAGGTTCCGTAGGAACAATTAGTTATTTCTAAAAAAAAAAAAGAGAAAGCGCGGGAAAAATGACAAGAAGGTATTGGAACATCCATTTGGAAGAGATGATGGAGTCGGGAGTTCGTTTTGATCATGGTACTAAGAAATGGAATCCTAGAATGGCCCCTTACATTTCTGAAAAGCGTAAAGGTATACATATTACAAATCTTACTAGAACTGCTCGTTTTTTATCAGAAGCCTGTGATTTAGTTTTTGATGCAGCAAGTCGAGGAAAACCTTTTTAATAGTTGGTACCAAAAATAAAGCAGCGGATTTAGTAGTCTCAGCTGCAACAAGGGCTCGATGTCATTATGTTAATAAAAAATGGCTCGGTGGTATGTTAACGAATTGGTCCACTACAGAAACGAGACTTCATAAGTTCAGAGACTTAAGAGGAGAACAAAAGATGGGGAAACTCAACCGTCTCCCTAAAAGAGATGCAGCAATGTTGAAGAGAAAATTATCGACTTTGCAAACATATCCGGGTGGGATCAAATATCTGACTGGGTTGTCCGATATTGTAATCATCGTTGATCAGCAAAAAGAATATACAGCTCTTCGAGAATGTGTCATTTTAGGAATTCCAACAATTTGTTTAATCGATACAAATTGTGACCCGGATCTTGCAGATATTTCGATTCCAATCAACGATGACGTTATAGCTTCAATCCGATTGATTCTTAACAAATTAGTATCCGCAATTTGTCAGGATTGTTCTAGCTATATAAGAAGTCATTGATTATGATTATGTTATGATTAAGAATAATAAGATTAGTTAATTATTTTGATTTCTTAGATTGGTTATTATTCTTGTCTTGCATTTTTAAAAAGAGAAAAAATGGGATATTATGTTATGTGATTTCTTGGTTTTTTAAATATATGATTAATGATGAAAGTAGATAAGTTGAAAAAGAGATGGTTGAATCAAAATAATTTTTTTTCTTTAAGTTTTATTTCTGTCAGAGGGCAATATGAATGTTATACCATGTTCCATTAAAACACTCAAAGGATTCTACGATATATCAGGTGTAGAAGTAGGCCAACATTTATATTGGCAAATAGGAGGTTTACAAATTCATGCTCAAGTACTTATCACTTCTTGGGTAGTAATTGCTATCTTATTAGGGTCAGTTATCATAACTGTTCGGAATCCACAAACTATTCCTACCGACGGGCAGAATTTCTTTGAATATATTCTTGAATTTATTCGAGACTTGAGTAAAACTCAGATTGGAGAAGAATATGGGCCTTGGGTTCCCTTTATTGGAACCATGTTCTTATTTATTTTTGTTTCTAATTGGTCTGGAGCTCTTTTACCTTGGAAAATCATACAGTTACCTCATGGAGAGTTGGCTGCCCCCACGAATGATATAAATACTACTGTTGCTTTAGCTTTACTCACGTCCGTGGCATATTTTTATGCGGGTCTTACCAAAAAAGGATTGGCTTATTTTGGAAAATACATTCAACCAACTCCAATCCTTTTACCAATTAACATCCTAGAAGATTTCACAAAACCTTTATCTCTGAGTTTTCGACTTTTCGGAAATATATTGGCGGATGAATTAGTAGTTGTTGTTCTTGTTTCTTTAGTACCTTCAGTAGTTCCTATCCCTGTCATGTTTCTTGGATTATTTACAAGCGGTATTCAAGCTCTCATTTTTGCAACTTTAGCCGCGGCTTATATAGGGGAATCCATGGAGGGTCATCATTGATTAGTTTTCAAAAAAGTCTTCTTTTTTTAAGCTTACCCCGACTGAGGCAATGCATGGTTCAAGAAAATATATTTGGTTCGGTAACATATACATATATAGATAGAAATAAGAAATCTATATGTATATATGACTAGAGTTCTAAGAGGAAAGATAGACGATATTACGAAGGATGGGTTAGGGGGATCACACTAGATATATGTCTATATGTAATGTCTATAAATCCAGCTATAGTTCCTGTATATTTTTCGACGAATTATTCTAGAATCTGATTCAATAAAAAATGCGGGGGGTTTCCGTTATGAAAGAAATAAATGTATATGTGATAGTATATATATATTAGTTATATAGGGTTTATCCCTATCTATATATATTTTTTTGAAGTTTTAGTTACTTCGATTCGATATTTTTTAGTGATCAAATAAGGTTGATTGTATCATTAACCATTTTTTTTTGGTGCGAGGAACCTATCATCATGAATCCACTGATTTCTGCCGCTTCCGTTATTGCTGCTGGATTGGCCGTAGGGCTTGCTTCTATTGGACCTGGAGTTGGTCAAGGTACTGCTGCAGGCCAAGCCGTAGAAGGTATTGCGAGACAACCAGAAGCAGAAGGAAAAATAAGAGGCACCTTATTGCTTAGTCTAGCTTTTATGGAAGCTTTAACCATTTATGGGCTCGTTGTAGCATTAGCACTTTTATTTGCAAATCCTTTTGTTTAATTTCATCCTAGAACGAAAATGTAAAAAAGTGCATTACACACTTTTTCTTATTTTATTAATTCATTGCAGTTTGCTTCTGTGAATTATATTACTACTTCATTCCTACAATTATGTATTTGTTGGAACAATACCCCGGGAAAGACTGATTTGAGGATGACGAATTAGTGGATTTGCTCGCTTTATTCCTTCCCGTCCTTCGTTTAGTACGATGGAATTTTTACTTTTTAGGAAGTGCTTGAACAGGGGAATTATTTTGCAATTTCTACAAGACCTAGGACCCAACTTAATAAGTATCTTATCGGAAACTTAAAACAAAGAAAAAAATTAAGAAAAAGAAATCGATCAAAAAAGGGCGAGTCAAGTGATACAAAAAGAACTCTGTTCTTTGTTAGTCCTATCTATAAGAGGAGAGCATATGAAAAATGTAACCGATTCTTTCGTTTCCTTAGGCCACTGGCCATCTGCCGGGAGTTTCGGGTTTAATACCGATATTTTAGCAACAAATCTAATAAATCTAAGTGTAGTGCTTGGTGTATTGATTTTTTTTGGAAAGGGAGTGTGTGCGAGTTGTATATTTCAAGAATAGGTTGGACCCAACCGGCTGCACTTTATTTATTTGTGTTATTTATATACATATTTTTTTTAGAATAAGATAAATAGGAAAAAAGTGTACAATCTCGACGAATTCCTTCTGAATAAATTAATAAATCATATGTAAGAATTATAGCATTTCGTTCTTTAT